GAATTAAATTATAAGAAATTGTTTAATTCAAAAATGAATATTTGCGAACAATGTGGATATCATTTGAAAATGAGCAGTTTGGATAGAATCAAACTTTTGATTGATCCGGGTACTTGGTATCCTATGGATGAAAACATGATATTTCTGGACCCCATTGAGTTTCATTCAGAGGAGAAACCTTATAAAGATCGTATCGACTTTTATCAAAAAAAGACAGGATTACCGGAAGCTGTTCAAACGGGCATAGGTCAGCTAAACGGTATTCCCATAGCAGTTGGGGTCATGGATTTTCAGTTTATGGGGGGTAGTATGGGATCTGTAGTAGGGGAGAAAATAACCCGTTTGATCGAGTATGCTACCCACCAATTTCTACCCCTTATTATAGTATGTGCTTCCGGGGGGGCACGCATGCAAGAAGGAAGTCTGAGCTTGATGCAAATGGCTAAAATATCTTCTGCTTTATATGATTATCAATCAAAAAAAAAGTTATTCTATATATCCATCCTTACATCTCCCACTACAGGTGGGGTGACAGCCAGCTTTGGTATGTTAGGCGATATTATTATTGCCGAACCAAATTCCTATATTGCATTTGCAGGTAAAAGAGTAATTGAACAAACATTGAATAAGACAGTACCCGAAGGTTCGCAGGTGTCTGAATATTTATTCCATAAGGGCTTATTTGATCCAATCGTACCACGTAATCTTTTAAAAGACGTTATTAGTGAATTTGTTAAACTCCACACTTTCTTTCCTTTGAATTAAAATTCACTCAATTAGTTCTTTTTTTTATTTAAATAGAAAGTAATAATCAGCAAGATAAACAATTTCTTCTTTACGCGAGAACGGGCGGGATAAATAAAAAAACATTTCATGTTCTTTTCTTATAGTATGTGTAATTCAAATAGAAATATGAATCTTTATATATTTATTATTCTATATATATATCTTCCTGAACTTTTCGTTTTACTAAGACGGTTGAATCGGATTCGAACGAATCTTTCGGTAATTAATTAATAAATCCTTTATTTTCTTTAGAAAAGTAAAATGAAATTAAAAGACAATAAAAAAAGAATAAAAAAATAAATTATCATACATATAGTTCATATAGTTTATGTAGAAATATGAACAATATGAATAAGGCTATTTATTAAATTATTCAGTTAGTAGGTTATTCAATATACTTAGTATAAATAAAGTATAAGAATATGAAATAATATTCGAATATACGAATTCGAATTTTTAGAATATTATTTATAATATAAGATGTCCCTATTTTATAACAACGTAACAATTAATGTAACAATAATATGACAATTCTAAATTTACCCTCTATTTTTGTCCCTTTAGTGGGCCTAGTAATTCCAGCATTTGCAATGGCTTCTTTATTTCTTCATGTACAAAAAAACAAGATTGTTTAAATTCGCCGAGACAAAATATCATTCATTGTTTGAATTTCATAAGTACTTATACTTGCATTATAACACAAATACAAATAATAGAAGTGAAAATTCGTGAAATAGGGTAGAATATGTGACTTCCCACGAACATAAATGAACGAACGCTAACGAATTCTAGCTATTTTCAACTCAACTAGATACGAAGTTATTAAATGGGGGGTCAGGTCATATGGTTATATGTAAATATCTAGAATGAGATGCCATTTTTTTGAAGGTTCATATAAGAAAAGTGCTAGTTGATGAGCGTTACTTCGTAAACAAAACAAAAATAGTAAAGTCAAATTGGGATTATTCTATCAATTCCAACCAAATGCAACTCAATCTAGTATGAATTGGCGATCAGACCGTATATGGATAGAACTTATAACAGGCTCCCGAAAAATAATTAATTTCTACTGGGCCTTTATCCTTTTTTTAGGTTCGTTAGGATTTTTAGTGGTTGGAATTTGTAGTTATCTAGATAGTAATTTTATATATTTATTTCCATATCAACAAATCCTTTTTTTTCCACAAGGAATCGTGGTGTCCTTCTATGGGATAGCGGGTCTCTTTATTAGTTCCTATTTGTGGTGCATCATTTCGTGGAATATAGGTAGTGGTTATGATAGATTCGATAGAAAAGAAGGAACAGTTTGTATTTTTCGTTGGGGATTTCCCGGAAAAAATCGTCGTATCTTTCTCCGATTCCTTATGGAGGATATTCAGGCCATACGAATCGAAGTTAAAGAAGGTATTTATACTCGTATTGTCTTTTTCCTGTATATGGAAATCAGGGGACAGGGGTCTATTCCATTAATTCATATTGATGAGAATTTGACTCCACGAGAAATTGAACAAAAAGTCGCGGAATTGGCCTATTTCTTGCGTGTACCAATTGAAATGAAATGAAGAATTGTTATTTTTTTTTGATTCTTTCGTCTTCATTTGTTGAGAGGGACTTTGATTATATTTCTGTATTCTGTATAGATTAAAAGCCTAACAAAAACAAAATACTTTGTACGTAATAGAATAAAAATATTCGAGCGTGTAGAGTCGTGAGGTGGATTCCTTAACAATTCATTAAATGAAAAAATGACAAAAAAGAAAGTCTTTATTCGCATTCTATCTCTGATATCTTTAGTATTTTTAGTATTTTTTACCTGGTGGAGCTCTCTCTCATTTAAAAAAAGTATGGAATCATGGTCTATTAATTGGTGGAATAAGATACAATCTGAAACCTTTTTGAATGATATTCAAGAAAATGGTATTCTAGAAAAATTCATAGAATTAGAGAGACTACTCCTGTTGGACGAAATGATAAATGAATCTTCAGAAACACATATACAAAAGCTTCATATCGGAATCCACACAGAAATGGTTCAATTAATCAAGATGTATAACCAAGACCATATGAATACGATTTTGAACTTCTCAATAAACATAATTTCTTTCATTATTCTAAGTGTTTCTTCTATTCTGTGTAATGACGAGCTTGTTATTCTTAACTCTCGGGTTCAGGAATTATTATATAATTTAAACGATACAATAAAAGCTTTTTCCATTCTTTTAGTAACTGATTTATGTATCGGATTCCATTCGCCCCATGGTTGGGAACTAATGATTGACTCTATCTACAACGATTTTGGATTTGATCATAACGATCAAATTATATCTGTTCTTTCTTCCACTTTTCCAGTTATTCTAGATACCATTTTGAAATATGGTATCTTCCATTATTTAAATCGTATATCCCCGGCACTTGTATTGATTTATCACTCAATGGCTGAATGAAAAATTATTTAAGTTTGTCCATAAAGAAAGCATTCCAAATCCTTTCTTTCTATTTGTTTGATATTTACACTGATTCAAGAGATTCTTCCTATATTCCAATAATCAATTTCCAGTCAATAGCAGAATCATAGATAGGGAATTATTCAAGTGACCTACCTACTTTATTGTAGAAATTGTCGGTATCAAATCAACTATTGGACCATGCAAATGAGAAATACCCGTTCTTGGATAAAGGAAAAACAGATTCGATACATTTACTTATTGCCCATAATATATATAATAACTCAGGCATCCATTTCAAATGCATATCCCATTTTTGCGCAACAAGTTTATGAAAATCCACGAGAGGCAACTGGTCGTATTGTATGTGCCAATTGTCATTTAGCTAATAAGCCCGTAGATATTGAGGTTCCCCGGGCGGTACTTCCCGATACTGTATTTGAAGCAGTTGTTCGAATTCCTTATGATACAAAAATGAAACAAGTTCTTTCAAATGGTAAAAGAGGGGCCTTGAGTATTGGGGCTGTTCTTATTTTACCTGAGGGGTTTGAATTAGCCCCCCCTGATCGTATTTCTCCTGAGATGAAGGAAAGGACAGTCAATATTTCTTTTCAGAGCTACCGCCCCTCTAAAAAAAATATTATTGTGATGGGTCCTGTTACCGGTCAAAAATATAGTGAAATTTCCTTTCCTATTATTTCCCCGGATCCCTCTACTAATAAGGATGTTCACTTCTTAAAATATCCCATATATGTAGGCGGGAATAGGGGAAGAGGTCAGATTTATCCTGATGGTAGCAAAAGTAACAATACAATTTATAATGCTACAGCAACAGGTAGAGTAAGTAGAATAATACGAAAAGAAAAGGGAGGATATGAAATAACCATAGTAGATACATCGGATGGACGTCAAGTAGTTGATCTTATCCCCCCAGGACCGGAACTCCTTGTTTCGGAGGGGGAATCCATCAGACTTGATCAACCATTAACAAGTAATCCTAATGTAGGTGGATTTGGTCAGGGAGATGCAGAAATCGTACTTCAAGATACATTACGTGTGCAAGGTCTTTTGCTCTTCTTGTCCTCTGTTATTTTGGCACAAATATTTTTAGTTTTTAAAAAGAAACAGTTCGAGAAAGTTCAATTGTCTGAAATGAATTTCTAGATTTTCCGATTTCTCAAGTTCGTCAAAAAAATCCAACAAATTCTTTTTTTTTTCTACGAGATATTCAGAATAACTTGTACCACATTCATAGTCATAGTATGTATATTATTTGTTTGACTTTTACTCTTCTTTTTTTTGTTGTTTTTCAACCTTTCAATTTTATTTCTTTTATTGAATGAATTTCAATTGAACTTTGTCAATATGAAAGAAACTCTTAAAAGTTTGTATTGATATTCTCAAAGAATGGTCTGAATCAACCAATGAAGCTCAGTTTTAAAAAATATTATTTTAATTAATATAGATATATTATGATTATTAAGTAAGAACCCAACGAACTGCCCTCGTTTTAAACAAATCAAATAAATAAGGGAGGTCGTCGTTGAGTTCTTACGTTTTCATGTCTACAAATCAGTTCATATGATTATTACAGAGATGAGCCCAATCCGGAATATGAACCATAAAAGAAAATACTTATTAAACCAATCACAGGAATACCAGTTACAGTACCTATTATCCAAAGAGGAATCCTTCCAGTAGTATCAGCCATTTATCCCATTTCCCCCCACATTTCATCAAGTGGTCCTGCTAGAGACATAAACAGTCATA